CATTGGGCTTTTCAATATAATCGTCAAATAGAAAGCCCCAAGGGCGCCATATTCTAGGAGCCCAAACTATGTGATTAAATAAATCCTCTTCGATCTGTTGCGAGTCGAAGACTCCTTCCCCTTTTTCAAACTCCGATTCATATTTTTCATATAGAAATCTCTGATCAACGATAGAACAAGATCCATTTTGAATCATAGTTAAGGGATTCACCGGTTCGGGCCGAAGAACCGATGTCACTCGATCATTATTAAACTTACAATCTTTTTCCGTCCGTGAGGATCCCACCAGAGCGCTTTGTATTTCTAATAGGCCGTGAACTAGATCAGAATCATTCTCAATGAATCTATAAGAAGTAATCTCATTTTTTTCATTAGGTCCTTGTATAGACCAAAGGTCTTGAGCGACCGATCCGGCAGAACAATTCAAAAGATAAAGAAGTATCGTTATTTTCTTCATGCTTGTTCCAAGTTCGAAGTACCATGTGTATAAATAAGAATCCCCTTCGTTACATGATTTCTTCTTTATATAGATAGATATAGGATCTATAGAACAATTACTTAGAAGTAGATTTTGTGAAACAGCCCTCCCTACCTGATAGAAAAGGATCCCATGATCCTGAACCGATCTTATCTGAGATCGCAAATCCCAAGTTTGTTTATGAAGGGCAGATCTAATTATAGTAGTATCTAGAATAGATTTCTTTTGTATAATACTAATCGATAGGGCCTCATTCGTAAGGGCTACAAGATCTCGTACATTGGAACCCATAGTTATGGAACCTAATCCATTAGTATGGAAAATTTTCTTTTCCAAGTGAAATCCCCTAGTATATGAAAGAGTGAAAAAGTGCTTTCGTTGTTGTGGAATAAGAAGCCTTCGTATCTTAATGCATGTATTTAATTTATCCGGAGCGATTAGAGCAGGATCCACTTTTTGAGGAATATGAGTCGAAGCAATAACAAGAATATTTCTAGTGGAACATCTTTCACTATCCCTGGAGAGATAGTTCACTAATAGACCGAGGGATAAGTCATTGGACTCATTCATATCCAGATCATGAATGTTTGGAATCCAAATTATGCAAGGAGACATTGCTTTTGCTAATTCGAATTGAAGGGTGATCAAAAATCGGTCTATTTCCGGCATAATATCCCTAGGTATCACACCCTCCATAGCCATAAACTTCAGCTTCCTATCAAGGTCACGGTCGAAATCGTCACTATCATCACTATCATAACTATAGTAACTATCGTTATCGTTACTAGGTAAAAGACTGTAAATGGTACCCTCTCTCTCATCAAAAATGTCATCATCATCATCACTATCATCATCAATAGGAAAACCCTTCGGATTGTTATCCAGGAACTTGTTCACAAATACTGTAATGAAAGGAACATAAGAATTTGTTGCTAGGTGTTTGACCAAATAAGATCGTCCAGTTCCTATGGAACCTATCACTAAAATACCTCTAGAAGGAGGTAGGGCTAACCGGAGCGAAAAGGGTTTCCCCTGAGATGGCAAATCCAAATTACCAGCCCCACACGAGGTTTGTGAATCAGTGATCGTCTGAGAATGAGCAAGGAATATCCGTCTTTCTGCTAAGCAGGATGTATTGAACTCATAATTCATTAGACCCTTTTTATGAATGTCAATTAAATATCGTAAGTAAATTGTTCCCGGTTGTTCAATCATTTGATAACCGGAGTTATTCTTTGATAAATGATCACTATGGGTCAGACTCAATAGAATTTGATCAATCCCCTTTTCTGTCGTTAAGGTAGAGAATTGAACCAAGAATTCCCTTTCTTTATCAGAAATCAAATCACTCTTCGAGATCTTGGATTCTATTTTATCATCAACCCACTCACTATTTATCTTTTTTCTTTTTCTTATAAAGGAATAGATGGCTTTACTTGTATGACTTAGATGTCTTGTATTTCTCGAAAATACGATTCGATTGATGGGATTTGGTATAATACTTATGAGATCAATGAGATTAAAACCTTTCTTCTTAGAATGTATCGATTTGACCCCATAAGCGGGACCACCACCCCATAGCATGTTGTCGCCAGAAGCAGAACCTAGTCTTTCTTCTAGAAAATTTCCCAATTGTTCCTGAGCAACTAGAACGAGATTCTTTAACCAGAAAGAATTCAGTTCCGATGTAGGATACCTATCCAGAAGTTTTCGCAACTCAATCATGTATGACGGAATCATCAAAGATTTGACCTGTTCGAACTCTCTCTGTAACTCACTAGAGAATCGAGAAACAAAGAGAAGATTTGTATGAATGAGATATCCAGTAACAAGAAGAAGGAAAAGGATTGCATAGAGAAACTCCCGAATATTTAGTAATCTCATATGTGTCGATGTCAATGGTGATTCATTATTTCGATGAATAATTTCTCCGCACAGAAGATTATGTAAACACTTACTTGAAATCTCACTTATCAGATTCCGTTGTGATTGTGAAAGACACAATTTTTTCTGAAGACTTTTCCATAATATATCTGGTCCATGCATAATATCATGAAAAATGGATATCCATTTTTGAAATTTTTTACTGCTACTTAGGATCGGAACTAGGTCTGAAAAAGTATCTAAAAATATGAAATTTATATATTTTTGCCCTGTCGAGGTAAAGAACCATGGTATATATCTTTGCAATCGATTCAATTTGGAGAGAGTTGAAAAAACACTATCTATTTGAAAGGTTCTATCCATCTGCCCTTTCTCAAGGGATTTTGTTAGACAAGGACTATGTTTTTTCCTGTTTTTGGATGGTAAAAATTTCTCCGAGTATGGAGTGTGAATCAAACCCATGTTTGAATTGAAATTGAGATGGACATGCAAGTTCTTCCCTTCTGAATCAGCTGGATTCATATCTGAAAGGGGTTGACAATTAGTTCTTTCCAAATTGATTATTTCTTCCTCTTTTAGAGGTGTTCCAAAAATGTCTTCGATCGAGTAAATAGCTCTACGAACGAGTGGATCGGATTGAATTGAAAAATGGAAAGGTTTGTCCAAGTTCGACCCTTCGTCACCACTTTGCGGAAAATCGTTAGGTATCAATATGTTAGATACCTGTAACTCGATTGGTGAAATAATATCTCTCTCCCAAAAACCGTGTTTTTTTTTACTACCACACAAAGAAAATATTTTGTTGTGACTGAATAAGATATTCAGAAATTGGCCATACATGGAATCATAATGATTGGTATATGTTTTTTCCACATAAAAAGAGAATCTTTTGTTCAAATAGAAGGAGAAGGGATATCGATTATTCAAGAATCGAAGTCGATTTGCTTTATAAAAAGAGGATATCAATGAACTTCTATGAAAAGGTTTCACGGGATTCAACCAATTGTCTTGATCGTGAGATATCATTGAGAAATAGGAATCTATGTTATCAAATGATTTACTGCGATTCTTTCTAGTATGCAAGGAGTCAATCATCCTCTTTTGTATCTTATTGAACAAAAATGGTGATATTCTTTCTCCATTGATCAATAATTTTGATTTTTGGGAAGTCCCATAGTCATCTAATAAGAAGTGTTTCCTTTTTTTCAAATGAACAATTTGAAGACCTATTGATTCTAACAACTGATTCCAGCGAGGCTCATTAGGACTTTTTAATTCATCGATGCGTGTCTCGGAACTATGAACGGGGATTCTATCGAAACTCACAAAGAAAAAAGGAAGTGAATTAGACAAAAATAGAAGAAACTTGGACAAAAAGAAACAAAGTGAATTATACAAATCTTTTTTGTCGATAATCTCAGACCAAGCAATCAAATATTGATTAATACGTAATCGATTGAACAGTACTTGAAAATAAGTATTCTGTTCTGAAATGAAATGGTCCAAATTTTCCTGGAAATCCTTGGTCCCATTGGACCATTTGTATCTATATGCATTAGGATCCTTATTCTTGCCTTGAGAAATCAAACTAGGAGGATGAAACCATATCTTCCTACTCTTTTTCAAATTTGAGAAATGTGGGTTGATCGTGTATTTTATTCTAGTTTTATCATTCAGAATAGCATTTTCTATTCGATACCTTCGAATTATATATTTGAAGTTACGATCGAATCGATTCCATACATTTCTTATGTACCCATAGATACTATATTGAATTTTAATCAGATTTTTGATCAATCGATATTTATTGACTGTTTCCATTATGTTGTTGCTAGTAAATACCACTATTTTGGGTTTTGGATCTTCAAAACTATTCCCGCAAGAGGTCTGTTTTACTATCCTTCGATAAAAAGATTCATATTCATTCTCTTCATAAAAAAGCGGAGGTAAAATCAATAAAGATTTCTTTTTTGATTCATCCCTAGAGTTGAATCTCTCATTTAACGATTGTTTTTGATCCAATCCGAAAGAATCAATAGAAAAAGAAAATCCCTTATGATACACCAGATCCGGCTCGGTTATTGATAGATTGAATAGATTGAATAGATTTGCCATTTCTCGAAATCTCACTTCTGATTCAAAATAGTGGTGGAACCTGCACCCTCCGCTGTTCCGGTGATGAAATAAGCCAAACAGTGGATTTTTGTCCACGAATGAAGTATTGTTGGAACTATCAAGTTCATCCTTAGGATGAATTGAGACAGTATTTTTTAAATACATAATAATCTTGATTATATTTACTATTTCTTTCTGTTCTGATTGCCTGAAAAGAACAAAAGAAACATCTTCTTCTTTCTTAAATAATTTCTGATCTCTAGTGGACCTTTCCGTCGGCAGATGAAGTTCTGACCATCTGTCCGAGAAAAAAGAAGGATTGGCTTTTGTAGGATACATAAGTCGAAAAATCAACCTATTGATATTGGAAGAATCTTTTGAGTCTTCCAATCTAGCATTGCTAGTTCCAATGGAACTCATAGGTATAGGAAGAAGCCCTGTCAAATAGAGATTTTTTCTTTCGATCATCTTTCGATTGTTAATACGATATATAAGGATGGCTGCTACAAAGAATACTACATTC